TCAAAAAAAGTTTAGAACCCCACCCCCTTTTTTTGTTTTTTGAGGGGAGGGGATATTCTCATATATATATTATATATATATTGTTATATTGTATCGTTTTGGCGGCATGGCCGAGTGGTAAGGCGGGGGACTGCAAATCCTTTTTCCCCAGTTCAAATCCGGGTGTCGCCTGATCGACAAGAAATTTGAAATAGTTTATTCTGTTTTGTTGATAGAAAACTTTCTATTTTTTTCCAGCGGAAGCAAGCGCGGGAAAAGGACTCTTGAGACTTGTTTGATTCAAAATTCTAAGCATTGGGAGGTTTGTTCTCTAAAATGCTGTAAATCTTTTCGTCTCGAATTCAAGGAAAAATTCATTCTAATAGTGAAAAGGAATCGATAAATCTTGAAATGATAGTCCTTTCACTCCACTACTACTGTAGTGTCCGTCTACTGACTGGGTCTTGAATTAGATTGGATAGGGATAGGTCGGACAGGGAATCTAATTCCATTTTTGGATTTTTAGTTGTGGAAGGGGCTGAAGAAAAACCTTGTATACAGACTCATGTAAAGTATATGAGTGCTTCCGCATTTATTCAATATTAGTTAGATAAATTAAAATATAGAATTGGCTTTCTTTTTTTAGATTTATTTAAATAGTTCTGTTCTAATTTAATATTAATATTCTTTTTTTTTATTATTAATATTGAATATATTATTCAAATTCAAAAATGATTTCTATTCTATTTCCATTATAAGAAAAAGAAAATTCTTTCTTTTCGGTAACCTCTAGTCAAATAATTTCAGAGGCTGTTTTCCGATTGTTTTAGAGAACGAATCGGGAGACGGTAAGGATTAGATCAAATGGAAATAAGAGATGCAAATAAGAGTATGAGTACGCAAACTAATCTATCTCGATTCTTTCTTTTTTACTTAATGAAATTAGGGGCAAAATAAAACATAGGTTTTTTTATTCCTACCTGTTAGTAACCTTAATACTTCCAATGATATCTCTGGATATTTTTTCTTTCTGCTTAATATTTTTCAATTCTATTAGAAATCAGATAAGAACTTGTTGGATGTTCTAATTGGATTTATTGGATTGTTTCGTCAATGGTGTTATCCCGAAATCTCTTTTTGACTCTGTACCAGCGATTCCACTATTATTAGAAAATTTTTAGTGAAAAAAAAAAAAATATACAAGAAAAATTAGTGAACAATAATGAAATAATTCCTTCATATTGATAAAGATAGGAGAAAAAATTTACATGGATATAGTAAGTCTTGCTTGGGCTGCTTTAATGGTAGTTTTTACATTTTCCCTTTCCCTTGTAGTATGGGGAAGAAGTGGACTCTAAGGGTACTACTAATTGAGTTAAGGGATCAAATTGTATCAATTGTTTTATAGCTGGGTTCTGAAATTTTGTAACTATTGATTTTGGTTATTTTATTAATATTAATTAATGAAATTCAAATAGATCCGCATTTTGAAATTCTATTGTATTCCAGTGGTGTAATGTATGAAAATCAATATTTATAGATCGGTCCACATGAAACCTAAATTTTTATAGAATAAATAAAAGAAAACATAGAGTCAAACTTTATACACTACAATAATAGATAGTATAGTAGAAAGAAATAGATTTTATTTCTTTCTACCATACTATCCGGATTTCATATAATTCTTCTGATTGTAGTCTGATCATTTCATTTCAAACTAAGAGCCGAAATTGAAATCCTTTTTCATTTTTTATTCAATCATTGTCATTGCATTGATAAGAAATAAGAAGTCATGTTTAAGTAAAATTAGTCACTTTGACTTACCGTTTTTACGTAAATTATAAGTAAAAAGGCAGTAGGAACTAGAATGAAAAGTGCAGTAGCAATAAATGCGAGAATATTTACTTCCATAATCTCTATGTTTTCTTTCTCTTTCATTTTAAATAAATACTTCGGGATTTAATCCCATAGAAATGAGAAATCTTTCGTCGGAAAATTCAAAGGTATAAATTAATTCTATCTCGATGATATCAAATCGGATCAATATCACGAATAACAATATCTGAGTTATCAAATCGATTCATCATCGAGAATTAAATAGTATACCATAGGAAGATCTTTTATCCATACCCCCAAAAAATTGACTTTCTGATGCAATCAAAAATTCCTTTTCCTTTTTTCTTTCTTCGTCGGAACCTTTACCTTAAACTAAAAAAGAAAGAAAAAAAAGGGATCCCTGTTAGAAATGAGATTTTTTTGTTATTTTTATTCCCTTTCACACACGAAATGAATTGATATCTTTTTTTGATTGGATTTGTATCCATCGGGACTGACGGGGCTCGAACCCGCAGCTTCCGCCTTGACAGGGCGGTGCTCTGACCAATTGAACTACAATCCCGGGGGAAAAATCATATAGCATACATATTCTTACAATTTCATTCAAACCCTTTCTTTTTTTTTTATTTTCGATTCGAACCGTTGTACTATAACTGAAAGAGGCGGACTTTTTTATATATTGATATCTATATGGGTATGCACTTTAGCGAGATCGACACGGATTACAAGTAATCCGTTCGTTATTGCCAAATCGATTGAAAAATGAATCAATGAAACAAAAAAGACTATTTTTTTTTTTTAATCCTTTCCTTAGACTTTATACTTACTGATCCTGATAGGAATTTAGCAAAATCCTATTTGTAGAAAAAATATGTAATACGGAAAAAAGAAATAGCACTAGGGATGTATGAAATTTTTATTTTTCCGTATCCGAGCACATCGGTCATTTTCGGAGAACAACAAATGGGTTATATCATTTCATGGTGGATCAGCAAATTTTTGGGCCGAGCTGGATTTGAACCAGCGTAGACATATTGCCAACGAATTTACAGTCCGTCCCCATTAACCGCTCGGGCATCGACCCAGGAAGAATCAATTTCAGTCTTTATTGTTTATTGATAATCCCCGATCAATTTCCTTTCGTAGTACCCTACCCCCAGGGGAAGTCGAATCCCCGTTGCCTCCTTGAAAGAGAGATGTCCTAAACCACTAGACGATGGGGGCATACTTGCCCGACCGCCATTATACTATGTTCATAGTATGAACAGTTTTTTGAAATTGTCAATATAATGGAATGATATGATTCGATGAAATATTTGAATTAGTGGGTACATGTATCAATGAAATGAATTTCGTGTTATGATGAGGATGACTTCAATTCGAATCGGTTTTGAAAAAAAGCATTCCATTGAAATTTTTCAAATCCAATATCAATAAATCATTTTTTTAACTATACTCTATTAGGTAAATCCGATTTCTTGTTCCTTAATGAGTTGGTATGTAAATCAAATAGATCCATGTACATATATTCTAATATTATTTATATAATAAGTATATGCAGTAACAAATAGATGTACTAAACTCCTATTGGCTGGTTCCTTATTCAGGAATTGAATCAAACGGGGCCCTTTTAACTCAGTGTGGTAGAGTAACGCCATGGTAAGGCGTAAGTCATCGGTTCAAATCCGATAAGGGGCTTTTTACTTTTTTTCATAAAACGCCAACAGTAGTATTCATATTTGCAGGAAGAATAGAGATATTGTTGATATTTGTAAGAAGTTTCAATTTGTAAAATAAAAAAAACTAAGGAATAGTAGAATTTCATTAAAAAATGGAATTTCGAATTCTAATTCGAATAAGTTATTGTTATCATTCTACTAAATTCGCATATAGTAAAGTAATTCTAGTTCGAATTCGAAATATTATTATAGTTCGAATTCGAAATATTATTCTAGTTCGAATTCGAAATATTATTATTTCCATTATTATTTCTATATATATATATTCTTTTTTTAGAATGTGATATCTCCTTTAATTGTCAGATATTACTATTTTCTATTATTCCAATCAAAAAAATGGGAAAGATTCTAAAAAAAAGTAAGTGGACCTAACCCATTGAATCATAACTATATCTACTATTCTGATATTCAAATTCGATAGAAATGAAATTCGAACTGTGGATCTTTTTTTGTTTTTAATACTTCTTTGATTTGGACTCCTCAAGAATCTGTCGATATTTCTGATTAAATCTTATTGTTCCTAGAGGTTCTATAGGAATAAATTGCTATTCCTCTTCTCCATGCAGAAGGACTTATTCTATTCTAAATTCCTACATAACAAGTTAAAATATCTTTTTTTCCGAATGCAAGAAAAGATCCAATTACATTTCTATTATTTCTTTAAGATATGATATATATCTATAGAAATATATAGAAATAATAGAAAAATCCATCAAATCATGACTTCGCGTATCAAATAGTTTCTTTTCATATCTATGCATACGAGATTTTTACGGCAATTAATGGATGCGAGAAAGAAACTTTCACTTACAATCTCTTATTATTAAAAAAAATTCCATACAATATTAAAGAATCTGACAGATAGATAAAAAAAAGTAAATAGAAAAAAGATTCGAATTTCTTACCTCGATCTGCAAAAAAGTATACTTTGGAGTTTTTTTAATCTGAAAGAAAGGAAAATAGAACAAAGAAGACAATAAAAGAAAAAATGTAAAATAGAAAGTAATAAAATATACGATCCTCTAGTAGTTTCCTAGACATAGAAATTAGAAGAATGTATAAAACTATTTATTTTTATTTCGCGAACAAGATTCAAGAATCAGATTTTTTGATAAAAGGAGAGTAGTCTGTCTGGGGATCTACTGGTAACGAGAGAAAAGGGATCTTTTGTTTCTTGAACAGTTCTTTAAATAATTTATTTATCGGATTTACGAGTTATAAGACAATTCCTGATTCATGACTTAGGGGATTTTTAAGAATAGAGAGGAATAACCGAATTAAGTTCATGGATTTGACCTAGGTATTAATAGACCAAAAAAGGATTTTTCTATTCGAAACCCATTAGAAAAGAAGGGACAGTCTACGAGAAAAAAATTTTTTATAAAATAAAAAATGAAAAAAAAAAACCTCGAAGGTCCCATCCCTGAAAATGCTATGAGGTGTTCG